GTATTTATATTTATTATATAAATTGAATACATTGGAACTCTAATTATAAGGAAAGATTAATTTTTCTTAATTTTTTTTTTAGAATTTTGAAAAATTAAGAAAAATTAATTGGATTAATTTATTAATATAATAAGAACTTATATATATATATACGTATATTTATATATAATATCTTAAATTAAAATGGTATTATATAACAATAACTTATTAATACACAAGATCAAGTATCTAGACCTGGTATGTTTATATGATCTAGAGAGATAGAAGAGGTACATCTATCCATATATAAGATTTTAATTTAAATTTAAGCATCTATATATATATATTTTTATTATACAATACACTATGGTATCCGACAGAAATTTGTAAACATGTATTTAAATATTATATAAATTATTTATATATATATATATATTTATATAATATAGCTATATACGATAATTTACTTATATTTAAAATAAAATCTTATATTAAAATTTGCAATCAAATATATGTATATTGATCACTCTTTTTTTTTAAAAAAAAAAAAAAAAAAGAGTGATCAATTACTTTTGGGCTCATAATTGTGTATTTAATACATCAGTTTATTAATTATGGGCTTATTATCAATGGAATTTGGATTTGTGGTTCCATTGTTTGGAGTTTAATTATAAAAGTTAAAAGTTAATAAAATATGAAATTTACAAATTGAAATATTGGGGTGATAATTTAATTGTAAATTTCATATTTTATTAAACTAAAAATATTTGGGGCGAATATTATGTATTTACTGGCACCCTACAGAAAAAAAATGTTAAATAAAAAGTTCACTATAGGTAAATTATATATATATTGAATAATACAAATTTAGAAGGTAAAAATTATTATATTAATAAAGTTACTTAATAAAGGAGTATAAATATTTATTTGTATTTATTAATTTATAAAATTTATTATTAGTTATATGAAGGAAGAGAAAAGAAAGAGAAGCAAAGCGAAAAGAAGAGAAGGAAGAAAGGGAGAGTACTATAAAATATAATAAGATATTTGGAGTAAAGTTGATGTCAAGTGAATTATAAATATTATTAAAATTAATATTGAAATTGAATTATAGTAAATTAATAAATTTGATATATATATATAGATCCATTAGTTGAAATTTAATTATTAAAGTTTTATTCTTGCTTAGAGATTAATTTAATGAATATTTTATATGTAAATTTTTGTGTGAATATTAATTATCTAAATGATTATATATATTTATTCGCAGTATTTAGTTTTAGTAAATTGAAGAAATTTAGAATTAGTAATTTATTATAGTATCGGCAAAAGTCGTGCCAGCTGCCGCGGTTATACGGAGGATACAAATTAATATTTTTAGTTGAAAGTTTATTTTTTTTTTGTGAATTAATTTTTTAAATTTTTAGGTAAAATTTTAAATTTTAATTATATTTCTTATGAATTAAATGAGGCTTTGAAACTTTAATTTTAAACTAGGATTAGATACCCTATTATTTAAAGTGTTAATTAATATAGGCTTGAGTAGTAATAGTTAAGTTCTTGAAACTCAAAGAATTTGGCGGTGTTTTAGTCTATTCAGAGGAATCTGTCCCGTTATCGATAATTCACGAATTATTTTACTTAATTTGGTATAATCAATTTGTATACCGCCGTCATCAGATTATTCTTTTAGGATATTTTCTATAAATTTAATTGAATTGTATGTCAGGTCAAGGTGCAGTTTATAATTAAGTGGGAGATGGATTACAATAAAATTATTTATTATGGATATTAAAATGAAATTTTTGATTTAAGGTGGATTTGACAGTAATTTTATAGAATTTATAATTTGATTATAGCTCTAAAACATGTACACATCGCCCGTCGCTCTCGTTATTAAGGCGAGATAAGTCGTAACATAGTAGATGTACTGGAAAGTGTATCTAGGAAGTTTACAAAATAAAGCTTTATAGTAAAGTGTTTCATTTACACTGAAATGATGTTCGTGCAATTCGAATTATTTTGATTTAATTAAAAATTTAATTTTTTTATTGGGTTAGATTTCTTTTAATTTAAAGAATTTTATTGTTGTGTTAGTTTTAGTAAAGTTTATTGAATAGATTATATAATTTATAGTTAATTTAGTATTGTGAAAGAATATTGAAATATATTGAAAATATTATTTTTGTAAAGTAGATTTATGATTGTACCTTGTGTATCAGGGTTAATTAATTAATTATTAATTATTTAATAATCCCGATTTAAAGAGAGTTAATATAATATTTTAGTTAATGTTTTATAATTATTAAAAATATTATGTTGGTAATGAAATGTTAATCGATCTTTAATATATCTGGTTTTCTAAGAATTGAATTTAATTCAGTTATTAATATTTAAGTTATTAAATTAAAGAATGATTTATATAATTAATAGTAGAAATTTGGGGGATAAGCTCTGGGTTTTAACTTAAAAATATTTAATTTGTATGAATAAAAGTAGGCTTTAAATTAGCTTTCTTTGGAATATGTTATAATTCATTTATGATATATGTATATAATTAATGATTTTATAAATGATTTAAGTGTTGTATTGGAATAATTTTAATAATGATTTATAATTTGTGATAATGATTAAATTAGTATAATAAATAATGTTTAATTAATTTTATTAATTAATTTATAATAAGGAATTAGGCAAAAATAGTACTCGCCTGTTTAACAAAAACATGTCTTTATGTTTAATTGAATATATAAAGTCTGGCCTGCCCACTGAGAATATTTGAAGGGCCGCGGTATTTTGACCGTGCAAAGGTAGCATAATCATTAGTCTTTTAATTGGAGGCTGGTATGAATGGTTTAACGAGGTATTAACTGTCTCATTATAAAATTTTGAATTTAACTTTTTAGTCAAAAGGCTAAAATGATTTTAGAGGACGAGAAGACCCTATAGAGCTTTATAATAAATTTAGATAATTAATTTTAGTGGGTTTAATTTAATTTTTTAAAGAAATTATTTAGTTGGGGTGACTTGAAGATTAAATAAACTCTTTATTTAATAAACATTAATTTATGGTAAGATGATCCATTATTAGTGATTAAAAGATTAAGTTACCTTAGGGATAACAGCGTAATTTTTTTTAAGAGTTCTTATCAACAAGAAAGATTGCGACCTCGATGTTGGACTAAGGAATATTATTGGGTGTAGAAGTTTAATAAATAGGTCTGTTCGACCTTTAAATCCTTACATGATCTGAGTTCAGACCGGCGTAAGCCAGGTCGGTTTCTATCCTTAATTAATTAAAATATTTTAGTACGAAAGGACCAAATATTTAAAAAATTTTTATATAATATGATTGTTATTAAATTAATTTTGCTATTTTGGCAGAAAAATGTATTGAATTTAGAATTCATTTATGTAAATTTAATTTTACAGATAGTATTGAATATTATGGATATAATTTTATCTTTATTAAGATCATTAATATTGATTATTTGTGTATTAGTTGGTGTAGCTTTTTTAACTTTGTTGGAGCGTAAGGTGTTAGGGTATATTCAGATTCGTAAAGGACCTAATAAAGTAGGATTTGTTGGGTTACCACAACCATTTGCTGATGCAATTAAGTTATTTACTAAGGAACAAACTTATCCTATATTATCAAATTATTTTTTATATTATTTTTCTCCTATTATTAGATTATTCTTATCTTTGTTGGTATGAATAATTTATCCATATTTGACTTTTTTATATTCATTTAATTTTGGGTTATTATTTTTTTTGTGTTGTACTAGAATGGGAGTTTATACTGTTATAGTTGCTGGGTGATCTTCTAATTCTAATTATGCTTTATTGGGAGGGTTGCGAGCAGTTGCACAAACTATTTCTTATGAAGTAAGTTTAGCTTTAATTTTATTTTCTTTTATTTTTTTAATTGATAGTTATTATTTAGGTATATTTAATTATTATCAGTATAATATATGATTTTTATTTATTACTTTTCCTTTAGCATTGGCTTGATTTGCTTCTTGTTTAGCAGAAACTAATCGTACTCCTTTTGATTTTGCGGAAGGTGAATCGGAATTAGTTTCTGGATTTAATGTTGAGTATAGAAGAGGAGGATTTGCATTAATTTTTTTGGCTGAATATGCAAGAATTTTATTTATGAGAATATTATTTTGTGTAATTTTTTTGGGATGTGATGTTAATTCATTTATGTTTTTTATTAAGTTAACTTTTTTATCTTTTATATTTATTTGAGTTCGAGGAACTTTACCTCGATTTCGATATGATAAATTGATATATTTAGCATGAAAAGGATTTTTACCACTATCATTAAATTATTTATTTTTTTTTATTGGGTTAAAGATTTTATTCATTTCTATTTTAATTTAGTGTAATTAATTTAGTAAAATAATTTTATTAATTGGAAATTAATAGAAGAATTTAACTTCTTTATTATGCTTTCAAAACATATGCTTTTCATAAAAGCTAATTAATTATTCCATTAAGTTATCTCAAAATTTAAGAATTATTGGATTTAATAAATAGTAGGAAAAATATAAGATTGTTAATAGTTGACCAGTTAAAATGTAAGGATCTTCAACAGGTCGTGCTCCAATTCAGGTTAATAAAATAACAATTGAAGTTATTGATCAAAATATAAATTGATTAATGGGATAAAATTGTATTCCCCGAAATTTATTTCTGTTGTAAAAAGGTAAAATTAATAAGATTGCGATTGATAAAACTAAGGCAATTACTCCTCCTAATTTATTAGGGATTGATCGTAGAATAGCATAAGCAAATAAGAAGTATCATTCTGGTTGAATATGTACGGGAGTAACTAATGGATTAGCAGGTGTAAAATTGTCTGGGTCTCCTAATAAATAAGGATCTAATAATGTTAATAAGGTTAATATTATAATTGTAAGAATGACTCCAATAATATCCTTGAAGGTAAAATAGGGATGAAATGGAATTTTATCTACATCTCTATTTAATCCTAATGGATTGTTTGATCCAGTTTGATGTAAGAATAATAAATGGATTATTGTAGCTGTAGCTACAATAAATGGTAATACAAAATGAAATGTGAAGAATCGTGTTAATGTTGCATTATCAACTGCAAATCCTCCTCATACTCATTGTACTAAATCGGTTCCTAAATATGGGACAGCTGATAATAGGTTAGTAATAACTGTTGCTCCTCAAAATGATATTTGACCTCATGGTAAAACATATCCTATAAATGCAGTTCCTATTACTAGGAATAAGATAATTACTCCTACTATTCAAGTGTGTATATAATTATAAGAACCATAATATATTCCTCGGCCTACATGAAGATATAAGCAGATAAAAAATAATGAGGCTCCATTAGCATGGAGGGTTCGTAAAAATCAACCGTAATTTACATCACGACAAATGTGAACTACACTATTAAAAGCTAAATCAATATGGGCTACGTAATGTATGGCTAAGAATAATCCGGTGATGATTTGGATAATTAGGCATAACCCCAAGAGGGATCCAAAATTTCATCATGCTGAAATATTAGAGGGTGCAGGTAAATCTACCAGGGCATTGTTAGCAATTTTAAATAGTGGGTGTCTAATTCGTATTGGTTTATTCATTAATTTTTTTGTCGTAGGGGGCCTTGGAAAATATTGGTGATTTTTACAATTGCAATTAACGTGAGGAATAAATATAATACTAGTATTAAGGTGATTAATTCTGTTGGATTATTATATAATTTTATTAATGATATTGTCGATTCATTTGATAAGTAGATTGAATTGTTTGTTGATAAATTTATATCATTGTTGATGGTATTTAAATTAATTAATGATGAGTCTAATATAAATGAGATTAAAATAAAGATTATAAGAATACTTAATGATGATAAAATAAATTTGGTTGGGATGATAAATATTTCATTTGATGCTAGACTAGTAATGTAGATAAATAAAACTAGTATTCCCCCTAGGAAGACTAGAAATAAAATATATGAAAATCAAAATCTTTGTGAAATTAATCCTGTTAATAGACAAATCATTAGAGTTTGTATTAAAATAATGAGTGTTATTGCTAATGGATGATTGAGTTGTGTAAAAATTAAGGCGATTATTATATTGATTGTTAATAAAATAAAATGGAATATACAGAGGGTAGTTTAATTAAAATATTAATTTTGGGGATTAATGATAAAGTTTATTACTTTCTTTCTGAGTTTTAAAAGATTTTTCTTATCTTTGATTTACAAGACCAATATTTTATTTAAACTATTAAAACTAATGATGATAATAATATATTGGTTTATTATATCTTTAATATTTATTTGCGGATTATGAGTATTTTGTTCAAATCGTAAACATTTATTAGCAACTTTATTGAGTTTAGAATTTATTGTATTAATTTTATTTTTAATATTATTTAATTATTTAAATATATTTAATTATGAATTATTTTTTAGTATAGTTTTTATAACTTTTTCTGTTTGTGAAGGTGCTTTAGGTTTATCAATTTTAGTTTCAATAATTCGTACTCATGGAAATGATTTTTTTCAATCTTTTATAGTATTACAATGTTAAAATTTATTTTTATGTTAAGTTTTATAATTCCATTATGTTTTATTAGAAATTTTTGATGGTTGGTACAATCTATTTTGTATTTAATAGCTTTCTTATTTTTAATAAATTGTGTATTAGGGTATGGTTTTGGCATATTGGGTTATATCTTTGGTATAGATGTAATATCTTTTGGATTAATTTTATTAAGATTTTGAATTTGTGCATTAATAATTACTGCTAGCGAATCGATCTATCATTATAAGTATTATAATGAATTATTTACTTTTATAGTAATTTTTTTATTATTAATATTATTTTGTACTTTTAGTAGATTAAGATTATTTTCTTTTTATTTATTTTTTGAAGGAAGACTTATTCCTACTTTATTTTTAATTTTAGGATGAGGATATCAACCTGAACGATTACAGGCTGGAATTTATTTATTATTTTATACATTGTTGGCTTCTTTACCTTTATTGGTAGGGTTATTTAATTTGTATTTTTTGAATATAAGTTTATATATTCCTTTAATAGACTTAAATATTAATCATTTATTTTTTTATTTATGTTTAATTTTGGCTTTTTTGGTAAAAATACCTATATTTATGGTTCATTTATGACTTCCTAAGGCGCATGTTGAAGCTCCTGTTTCTGGTTCAATAATTTTGGCTGGAGTATTATTAAAGTTAGGGGGATATGGATTGTTACGTGTTTATAAACTTTTAATAATTTCTGGATTGAAATATAATTTTGTTTGAGTTGGTATTAGCTTAGTTGGTGGAGTTTTAGTAAGATTAGTTTGTTTACGGCAGACAGATTTGAAGGCATTAATTGCTTATTCATCTGTTGCTCATATGGGAATTGCTTTAGGGGGAATTATAACTTTGACTTATTGAGGATTTTGTAGAGGATATACTTTAATAATTGCACATGGATTATGTTCTTCTGGTTTATTTTGTTTAGCTAATATTTCATATGAACGATTGGGTAGTCGAAGATTATTAATTAATAAAGGTTTAATAAATTTTATACCTAGAATGACTTTATGATGATTTTTATTAAGTTCATCAAATATAGCTGCTCCTCCTTCATTAAACTTGTTGGGTGAAATTGGGTTATTAAATAGTATTATTTCTTGAACATGAATTTCTATATTTATATTAATATTATTATCTTTTTTTAGAGCTGCTTATTCTTTATATTTATATTCTTATAGTCAGCATGGAGAAATTTATTCAGGGGTATATTCTTGTTCAATAGGATATTTACGTGAATATTTATTATTATTTTTACATTGATTTCCTTTAAATATATTAATTTTGAGGGGTGATTTATGTATATTATGATTATAATTGTAATATAAAACTTAAATAGTTTAAATAAAATATTGATTTGTGGTGTCAGTGATATGATGTAATCATTTTAGGTTTATGATGTGGTCATTTTCAATTTGTTTATTAAGATTTATTATTTTATTTGTAATAAGAATATTTTTTGTTAGAATGGGATTTTATTTTATTATGAATGATTTAACTTATTTTATTGAGTGAGAAATTTTATCTTTAAATTCTTCTTCAATTGTAATAACTTTATTGTTGGATTGAATATCTTTAATTTTTATGGGATTTGTATTATTTATTTCTTCTTTAGTTATTTTTTATAGTGATGAGTATATAAGAGGGGATTTAAATATTAATCGATTTATTATTTTAGTATTAATATTTGTATTATCAATAGTTTTTTTAATTATTAGTCCTAATTTAATTAGAATTTTATTAGGATGGGATGGACTGGGATTAGTTTCTTACTGTTTAGTGATTTATTATCAAAATGTTAAATCTTATAATGCTGGGATATTAACAGCATTATCTAATCGTATTGGAGATGTTGCTTTATTAATAGCAATTGCATGAATATTAAATTTTGGTAGATGAAATTATATTTATTATTTGGAAATTATGAATAGTTCTGTAGAGATACAAATTATTGGTGGGTTAGTATTATTAGCTGCAATAACAAAAAGAGCTCAAATTCCTTTTTCTTCATGATTACCAGCTGCGATAGCAGCTCCTACTCCGGTTTCTGCTTTAGTTCATTCTTCAACATTGGTAACTGCTGGTGTTTATTTATTAATTCGATTTAATTTAATTATTTTTGATAATAAGTTAGGTCATTTTTTATTATTGATTTCTGGTTTAACAATATTTATGGCTGGAATGGGAGCAAATTTTGAATTTGATTTAAAAAAAATTATTGCTTTATCAACATTAAGTCAGCTTGGTTTAATAATAAGAATTTTAGGTATAGGATTCCCTAAATTGGCATTTTTTCATTTATTAACTCATGCATTATTTAAGGCTTTATTATTTATGTGTGCTGGAGCAATTATTCATAATATAAAAAATTCACAGGATATTCGATATATGGGTAATTTAGTGAAACAGATACCTTTAACTTCAATTTGTTTTAATGTTTCAAATCTTGCGTTGTGTGGAATACCATTTTTGGCTGGATTTTATTCAAAGGATTTAATTTTAGAAATTGTTTCTTTATCTTATTTAAATATCTTTAGCTTTTTCTTATTTTTTTTTTCTACAGGATTGACTGTTTGTTATTCTTTACGTTTAGTGTATTATTCTATAACGGGAGAATTTAATACTTCGTCGTTACATCCTTTGAATGATGAGGGGTGAGTTATGTTACGAGGTATAATGATATTAATGGTGATGGCTGTATTAGGTGGAAGAATATTGAGATGAATTTTATTTCCGACACCTAGAATAATTTGTTTACCTTTTGAATTAAAAATGTTGGCTTTAATTGTAAGTTTAATTGGTGGTTGAATAGGATATGAATTATCTAAGTTTTCTTTATCCTATAATTTACAATCTTTAAAGTATTATTTAACTATTAATTTTTTGGGGTCAATATGATTTATACCTTTTATTTCTACTTATGGAATAAATTTTATTCCTTTAAGGTTGGGTGGACAGGTTTTTAAAATTTTTGATCATGGATGAAGAGAGGAATTTGGAGGTCAAAATATTTATAAGAATATTGTTGAAAATTCAATAATAGTTCAGTGATGACAAAATAATAATTTGAAAATTTATTTAATTAGATTTGTTTTATGAGTTATTATTTTAATGATATTAATTATTTTTTAATTAAGTAATTTAAGTAGCTTATGATAGAGCATGACACTGAAGATGTTAGGGAAATATTTATTATTCTTGAATATATATATATATATATATTTATTTATATTTATAAATAATTATATCTATTATTTATACAATGAAAATGTATTGTTTTATTTTAAACTATATAAATAGAAATATAAACGGAATTAAACCGCTGAAGTTAAAAGTTAGCAGCTTTTACTTGATCAACATATTTCCTTAATTGGAAATGATTTTCAATGATATTATTAACAGTAATATACCTCTTTTTGGTTTCAATTAAATAAATAAGGATAATTTAATTATCAAGGATCAGGTCGAAACTGATTGCAAATTTTGCTTCTTATTTAAGACGGATTGAAATTTCAATACTTTTTGAATGCAAATCAAATGTTATACTTAACTACAGTCCTTTAATGAATTTAATTTGCTCATTCTAGAGCTCCTTGATTTCATTCATGGAATAATCCAATTAATAAAATTAATAAAAATAACCCACTTACAATTGTTCATAAAATAATGTTTGATCAGTGTATAATGATGATAATTGGAAGAAGGAGTGCAATTTCTACATCAAAAATTAAGAAGATAACAGCAATTAAGAAAAATCGTAATGAAAATGGTAAACGTGCGGAGCTTTTTGGGTCAAATCCACATTCAAAAGGAGATCTTTTTTCTCGATCATTAATAGATTTTTTTGAAAGGATTGATGCTAGAGTTATAACAATTCTTGCTAAGATAATAATAATTATTGCAATAATAAATGTTGTTAAGATTATTAATTTTGAAATTTTTTTTCAATCTTTTTAATTGGAAGTTAAATGTACTAAATATACTAAATTAATAAATTAACTACCTCATCAGTAAATAGAAATATATAAGAATAATCAAACTACATCAACAAAGTGTCAATATCATGCTGCTGCTTCAAATCCGAAGTGATGATTGGGTGAAAAATGAAGTATAATATGTCGTAATAAACATGTTAATAAAAAGGTTGTTCCAATTAATACATGAAGTCCATGGAATCCTGTTGCAACAAAAAATGTTGATCCATAAGCAGCATCAGCAATTGTAAAAGGGGCTTCAATATATTCATATGCTTGTAAAATTGAAAAATAAATACCTAAGATTACTGTAAAGAATAACCCTTGTGTGGTTTGGCTATAATTTCCTTCTATTAAACTGTGATGAGCTCATGTTACAGTTACTCCTGATGCTAATAAAATGGCTGTATTAAGTAAAGGAATTTGAAAAGGATTAAATGGTTGAATTCCTGCTGGAGGTCATATAGCTCCTAATTCAATAGCTGGGGATAAACTTCTATGAAAAAATGCTCAAAAAAAAGAGATAAAGAAGAAGACTTCAGAAATAATAAATAAAATTATTCCTCATCGTAATCCTACATTTACAGGTAAGGTGTGTAATCCTTGATAAGTTCCTTCTCGAGTAATATCTCGTCATCATTGAATTATTGTTAAGACAGTAATTAATGTTCCTAATGTTAATAAGGAAGCATCATATTGGTGAAATCATTTAAGGAGACCTGAAACAGTTACTAATGCTCCGATAGCTCCTGTTAATGGTCATGGTCTCGGATTTACTAAATGATATGGATGATTTGCGTGTGTTGTCATAAATTAATTTATTTCTCTGGAGTATAATGTAGCTAAGACTGCAAATACATAAGATTGAATTATAGCAACAGCTGCTTCAAGAGTTAGAAGGGCAATTTGTGCAATAACTAATAAGGTTAAAATTGATGTTGATAAAGAAGGACCTGTATTACCTAGTAGTGTTAATAATAAATGACCTGCAATTATATTGGCTGCTAAACGTACTGCTAAAGTTCCTGGACGGATTATATTTCTAATTGTTTCAATGCATACTATAAAAGGCATTAATACTGGTGGTGTTCCTTGGGGAACTAAATGTGCAAATATATGTTGTGTATGATTAATTCAACCGTAGATTATAAATCTTAATCATAAAGGTAAAGCTAAAGTTAAAGTTATTGTTAGGTGGCTTGAGCTTGTAAATACATAAGGGAATAATCCTAAAAAATTATTAAATAAAATTAATGAGAATAGGGAAATAAAAATAAAAGTTCTTCCATGATACCCTGTTGGACCAATTAAAGTTTTAAATTCTTTATGTAAAGTTGAAATAATATTTATTCAAATAATATTATATCGTGATGGTATTAATCAGAATAGTGATGGGATTATTAATAACCCAATAAAGGTTCTAATTCAATTTAATGAAAAGTTTATGATACTTGTTGAAGGATCAAAAACGGAAAAAAGATTTGTTATCATTTTCAGTTAAGTGAAGGAGATAAAATTCTTTTTTTTGAAGGATTAGGGGCTTCTGATGAAATTATAAAATAATTTATAATTGAAAATGAAATTAATGTAATTGAAAAAATGAAAAATAAGGTTAATCATCTAATAGGTGCTATTTGAGGAATTAAAAGATATTAATTATTTAATAATTTTAGTATGACATGCTAATGTTATAATTTAACTAATCTTTTCATCAGAAGTAGATGTTAATTACTATAAAATGGTTTAAGAGACCAATACTTACTTTCAGTCATCTGATGAAGCATCAAATGTTCTTAATATTCAGGTAATAAATGTTTTTGTATTAACACTTTCAATAACAATAGGTATAAATCTGTGGTTTGCTCCACAAATTTCAGAGCATTGTCCATAAAATAATCCAGGACGATTTATGAAAAAGCTTGTTTGATTAAGTCGTCCAGGAGTTGCATCAACCTTAACTCCTAGAGCGGGAACTGTTCATGAATGTAGAACATCTGCTGCTGTAATTAATATACGAATTTGTGTGTGTATAGGTAAAATTGTTCGATTATCTACATCAAGAAGACGAAACCCATTTTCTCTTATTTCATTATAAGGAATTATGTAAGAATCAAATTCTCGTGGATTGGTGAAATCTATATATTCATATCTTCAGTATCATTGATGACCAACAGTTTTTACTGTAACCAAAGGTTCTAGAGTTTCATCTAAAAGATATAATAATCGTAAAGAGGGGAGAGCAATAAAAATTAAAGTTACGGCAGGTAAGATAGTTCAAATAACTTCAATAGTTTGACCTTCAAGTAAATATCGATGTGTATATTCATTAAAAAATAATGATGTTATAATGTATGCTACTAGTACAGTAATTATTGTTAAAATTAATAGAGTATGATCATGAAAAAAAGTTAATTGTTCTATTAATGGTGATGCTCTATTTTGTAAGTTGATATTTGATCATGTTGCCATTATTACATATACTAATAAAAGGAATATTCCTTTATTTATGGAGCTTAAATCCATTGCACTTATCTGCCATATCAGTAAAATTTAATTAGTTAATATAGGTAATTCATTATAACTGTGTTCAGCAGGAGGTAAATTTTGATATCATTCTAATGATCTTACTATATTTAATGGAAATAAAACGGTTCGATTTGAGATTATACTTTCTCAAATAATAAAAATTAATAAGATAATTCCAATAAATGAAATTGTTGAACCCAGACTTGAAATAATATTTCAAGATGTGTAAGTATCAGGATAATCAGAATATCGTCGTGGTATTCCGGCTAGTCCTAAGAAATGTTGAGGAAAAAATGTTAAATTTACTCCAATAAATATAATGATAAATTGGATTTTTAATCATTTTGGGTTTAATGTTAATCCTGTAAATAATGGGTATCATTGAATGAGGCCTGCCATGATTGCAAATACAGCACCTATTGATAATACGTAGTGAAAGTGAGCTACAACATAATATGTATCATGTAGAATGATATCAAGAGAAGAATTAGCTAGAACAACACCGGTTAATCCTCCGATAGTGAATAAGAAAACGAAGCCTAATGCTCATAATAATGATGGACTATAATTTAGTTGAGCACCATGTAAAGTGGCTAATCAACTAAAAATTTTAATTCCTGTGGGAACAGCAATAATTATAGTTGCTGAAGTAAAATAAGCTCGAGTATCAACATCTATTCCAACTGTAAATATATGATGGGCTCATACAACAAATCCTAATAATCCGATTGCTAATATAGCATAAATTATTCCTAAGGTTCCAAATGCTTCCTTTTTTCCTCTTTCTTGACTAATAATATGAGAGATTATACCAAATCCTGGTAAAATTAGAATATAAACTTCTGGGTGTCCAAAGAATCAAAATAAATGTTGATATAAGATGGGGTCTCCCCCTCCAGCAGGATCAAAAAATGATGTATTTAAATTTCGATCTGTTAATAATATTGTAATTGCACCTGCTAGGACTGGTAATGATAATAGAAGTAGTAAGGCTGTAATAGCTACAGCCCATACAAATAGTGGGGTTTGATCCAGGGTTATCCCTGGAGCACGTATATTAATGGTTGTTGTAATAAAATTTACGGCACCTAAAATTGAAGAGACACCTGCTAAATGTAGAGAAAAAATGGCTAAATCAACGGATGCTCCAGCATGAGCAATTCCTGCAGAAAGTGGAGGATAAACAGTTCAACCAGTACCAGCACCATTTTCAACAAGGCTACTGGCTAAGAGTAATGTTAATGAAGGAGGTAATAATCAAAAACTTATATTATTTATTCGAGGGAATGCTATATCAGGAGCCCCTAATATTAATGGCACTAATCAATTTCCAAATCCTCCAATTATAATTGGTATTACTATAAAAAAAATTATAACGAAAGCATGTGCTGTGACAATAACATTATAAATTTGATCATCACCAATTAAATATCCGGGTTGACCAAGTTCTGCTCGAATTAATAATCTTAGTGATGTTCCTACTATTCCTGCTCATGCCCCAAAAATGAAATATAATGTTCCAATATCCTTATGATTTGTGGAGAATAATCATTGTTGCGGTAGAATGGCTGAGATTTAGGTAATAAACTGTAAATTTATTTAGGAGAGTATTCTCTTCTACCAAGCCTTATAGTCAAAATATGATATTAGACTGCAATTCTAGAGTAGTAGTACGAGACTACTAAGGCTTAAAAAATTATTTTTATTTATAGCTTTGAAGGCTATTAGTTTATTTAACTTAAAACCTTTATTTTGGTTTTCTTTAAATAAACTTAAATTACATTAAATATAATTGTGCAGATTATTAATCCTATAATGGAAATTATTGTTAAAGAAGTTATTAGGGTTAATATTAATCTTTTGTAATTTATTGAATTAATTCATTTCAATTCAGTGTAGGATATAATGAATGCTGAAAAACAGATTCGTAGATAAAAAAATAATGTAATTAAGGTTATAATTACTATTATGGTAATGATGAACAAGTAATTTAATTCAACTATTGATTGAATAATTATTCATTTAGGGAGAAATCCAAGAAATGGTGGTAATCCACCTAGTGATAACAATAAAGAGAATAAACAAAATTTTAATATTGGTATATTATTTATTATTAAAAATGTTTGATTGATATGAAATAGTTGGAAGGAATTAAATATGAAAATTAAAGAGGATCTTAAAAATGAATAAATAAGAAAATATAATTCTCATAAATTTTCACCTGTAATTATTGCTGCAATTATTCATCCTAAATGATTAATGGAAGAATAAGCTATTAATTTTCGTAGAGAAGTTTGATTAAATCCTCCTAATGATCCAATAATAACAGAGAGTATAATTACTAGAGCTGTAAATATATTTATTTTAATAACATAAGATAATAACATTAGGGGAGCAATTTTTTGTCATGTTATTAAAATTAAACAGTTTATTCAATTTAATCCCTCTATTGTTCCTGGAAATCAAAAATGGAAGGGGGCGGCTCCTATTTTTAATAACAAGGTTGAACTAATAAAGATTATGAATAAATGATTATTTATTAAAATTGATATGTCTGTAGATAAATGTATTAAGATAACGGAAAATAATAATAAAGTGGATGCTAAAGCCTGAATTAAAAAATATTTTAAGGAGGCTTCTGTTGATATAATATTTTTTGAATTAGTTATTAAGGGAATAAAGGATAATAAATTAATTTCTAATCCTATTCATGCTCTTAATCAAGAATTTGATGAAATTGAAATAAGTGTTCCTCCAATTAAAGTTGATGAAAATAATAATTTGGTAGGATTATTTAACATTAAAAAGAAGAGGATTTTACTTCTATAAATGGAATATGAATCCATAAGCTTAATTAGCTTATCTTTTTAATGATGAAATTTATGTTTTGGTGTATGATGCACAAAAGTTTTTGATACTTTCGGGAATAGTTTAAATCTATTAAATATAATACACAATAATGAGAAGATTAAATAATGAAGGTAAATAAATTTACTTAATTTATCCTATCAAGATAATCCTTTAATCAGGCACTACATT